GATGAGGTAAGGCTTACTTATTAATTCCAGAACTACGAAAGTAAGAGGTCAGAAATCTTGGTATCCAAAGGTTCCTAAAGGACATTCCATTTTTGCTCCTAGGATTGAAGAAAAGATTATACGAAAGACTATCAAGACTTCCTAATTATCTTACACTACCTACACTAACGTAGGGTCTACTGACTCTGTCTGGAATTAGATTGGATAGACTGATGGGAAATCAATTTAGGAGTTGTGGAAAGGACTGAAGATACTTTGTATCCATACTTACGAGAGACTCCGAGTACTCAAACATTCAATCAGGATGGTTGGTCGGCTCTTATCTTATAGAATAACAGAGTCAAAGTAAAAAAAAAAAAAATATATATACCATCAAGATAGATAACTATCTATTGGATACCTACATTTCCTATTTGATCTAAGCCTTACTGTCTTTCTTTCTGTGAAAGAATGGGGAGACATCACTACCATTATTACATACATTTTTTTTGTAATCTCCTTACACGACCAAAGAAATCTTTTTTTTTTTTCTTATGAAAGAAAGGTAACAAAACAAACAATAGGTCTTACTATTCCCACATGTTCCATTAGGAGCATTCCTTTGCAATTTGCAAAGAAAAGGTGTGTGTATCATATTTTTACTTAATACTTCCCAATTCTACCAGAAATCCTATAAAGAATCTGTTACGAGTGGATTCATTGAATTGGTTCATCAATAGCCTTAAGTCAGAATCCTATTTTGACTCTGCGCCATTGATTCTACTATGATTATTGATCAATAATGGAATAATTCCTTCATAGAAATAGGAGATATAATTCACATGGATATAGTAAGTCTCGCTTGGGCTGCTTTAATGGTAGTCTTTACATTTTCCCTTTCACTCGTAGTATGGGGAAGGAGTGGACTCTAGGTATATTAATAATTGATTGAGTAATCGATTGAGTAATCGATTGAGTAATCGAATTGTATCAATTGTTTAATTGATCATTTTGCATTGATCGTTTTTCGAAGCTTTATTTTTAAAAAGCTTGTCTCTCTTTCAAAATTATACTGGAAAGACAATAATGAATAATAACCATTCGATCAAACAACGAATGATTACTATAGTTTAGTTGTATTTAAAAACTCAAATCTACGCATGATAGGAAATTTTTTCCAACCGAATTCCTCCTAAATATTCTGTTTGGATAAACCTGTTCTTACCAGAATTATGGATATTACAACGAGAAAAAACCAATCCCTAGTTTTTTCTTTATTTGTTTCTCTCTTTCTTTACTTTCACTGTTCTAAGAACAAATCGTTCTGCTATTAGATTACGACGATACTTACTTTCTACTGGAAGTGACTAGTGGTTGTCCAAAGAGGTTCTACACATAATAAAATTTGATCTTTCTTCCGCTGAGTGATCCACCACATATCATACATTTAACATTTTAGACTCCTAGAGATTTTTTTATGCTTTTTTGACTCATCTCATGTCATGTTTAAGCATGAAAAATGGTCCGAGTCCCCTTTACTAATCTACTTCCTTTCAAAATCTGAAGAAGTTACCATAGAACTTCGTAAATGATCTGTTAATGGCTCAATCAATGACTTCTTGGGATGGGAAATCAAAAAAATTCCTTGGTTTTGTTTTCTTTTGCTATAGTATATTCCTATACTATTCTTCCTCTATTGATTCTTTTGATGGATCCCGGAACCCATATATAAAATTATAAGAAACCTAGGAATTAGAAGAATTGGACTTCGATTATTTTGGGTTGATCGAAATCGAGTGGATGTAGCGAAAAAAAGAAATAGAATTAGACTGCTATTTCGATGTACTAGTCTACTATTTAGATTAGATGTACATCTAATACATCATATACATACATATTGTAAATTGATCTATATAAACCCTCCATTTAGATAAAGTCTATATCTGTATACAATACAACTTTATATGATAATATCATTGTATACAATATTAGATAATATAAAATACTCTAAAGTGTGGTAGAAAGGACTATATATAGTCCTTTCTACCACACTTTATGATTCCAACCAGATCATTTCATTTAAGACTTGGAATTTTCTTTTAATCCCTTTCTTTCATTTCTTCAATTATTGAAAAAAGGATTGATAAGAACTAATAATTCAGATTCAAATTAATCATTTTGACTGACTGTTTTTACGTAGATAATAAGTAAAAAAGCAGTAGGAACTAGAATGAACAGTGCAGTAGCAATAAATGCGAGAATATTGACTTCCATAATTTCATTATTTATTTATTTTTTTCTTCGCAATAACTCGGGATGTAATCCCATAGAGATGAGAAATTTAACTCCTGTAAATTCATTGGGATGAATTGATCCTGATGATACTGAATAGGATCAATATTATGAATAACAATATCTGATCTATCAAATCGATTCATCGTCGAGAATTGAATAGTATAACATGGGAAGATCCTTTATCCATACTAATTACGAAATGGGATTTTTTATTGGATCAGGAATC